GAAAGCAAAAATTACAAGATAAGAACTAATAGGAATCGTAGTACTTTAATAAGTTCTAAGGATTTCGATATAACTCAAAACTACAATCAATTGTGGATTCAATGCGACAATTGTTATGGATTAATGTATAAGAAAGTCAAAATGAATGTTTGTGAACAATGTGGACATTATTTGAAAATGAGTAGTTCAGAGAGAATCGAGCTTTCGATTGATCCGGGTACTTGGAATCCTATGGATGAAGACATGGTCTCTGCGGATCCCATTAAATTTCATTCGAAGGAGGAACCTTATAAAAATCGTATTTACTCTGCTCAAAAAACTACAGGATTGACTGACGCTGTTCAAACAGGTACAGGTCAACTAAAGGGTATTCCGGTAGCCCTTGGGGTTATGGATTTTCAGTTTATGGGGGGTAGTATGGGATCCGTAGTAGGCGAAAAAATAACTCGTTTGATCGAGTATGCTACCAATCAATGTTTACCTCTTATTTTAGTGTGTTCTTCCGGAGGAGCACGAATGCAAGAAGGAAGTTTAAGTTTGATGCAAATGGCTAAAATTTCTTCAGTTTTATGTGATTATCAATCAAGTAAAAAGTTATTCTATATATCAATTCTTACATCTCCTACTACCGGTGGGGTGACAGCTAGTTTTGGTATGTTGGGGGATATCATTATTGCCGAACCCTATGCCTATATTGCATTTGCGGGTAAAAGAGTAATTGAACAAACATTGAAAAAAGCCGTGCCTGAAGGTTCACAAGCGGCTGAATCTTTATTACGTAAGGGCTTATTGGATGCAATTGTACCACGTAATCTTTTAAAAGGTGTTCTGAGCGAGTTATTTCAGCTCCATGCTTTTTTTCCTTTGAACAAAAATTAAATCAAATAGAACGGTTAGTTTATCAGAATTAAACGAAAACCCTGAAAAATTCATTTTTCTTTCGAATCATTTTTTTTTTTATCGATATTCTTGTTTACTACTCAGTAAACCTCTATCAACAAGCTAAAAAGTGAATTTTTGCTTTGGGAAAGTTCAAATTAGACTAGACAAATAAAAAAAAGTTCATTTTCCTCCCTTGCTTGCATATGTATAGATAATTCAAATAGAGATATATACAGATCTATAGAGAGTCTTCCATTTTGTAGAAATTTGTAATGGAATAAAATTTTTTCTTTATTAATGACTATTATAAGTATAAGACAAAAAGACTAATAAATCTAACAAGGGGATTATGATACATCTATTTTATTTTGAAAGATTAATAAGTCCATTTATTTAGTTTGGCGTTTCTTGTACCTATTTTTTTATTCTATTAGTTTCTATTCTATATATTTCTATTAGGTTGTATATTAGTATTAGATATATATTTACTTAAAGATACTTAGTATAATTATATAATATATATAATAGAAATAATAAAAATACAAGATATTCTAAGATATCGTTAGAATTCAGAATATAACAATAACAGGTACAAATATTAAATTGAGGTACCCATTTTATGACAACTTTCAATAACTTACCCTCTATTTTTGTGCCTTTAGTAGGCCTAGTCTTTCCGGCAATTGCAATGGCTTCTTTATTTCTTCATATTCAAAAAAATAAGATTTTTTAGATCGGCTGAGACCTAATCGTATCACTCCTTTTTTTATTTTAAAAACTTCGATTCGATAAGACCCATTTGGTAGAATATTGTATAACACATAGATTCCTACAAACATAAATAAAAAAAGCTCTTATGCATGTGTAAACGTAAATAAATTTGCGCTTTTTTGAAAAAAAAAATGAATCATCATCGGGCCGATGTATGAAATTCAAGTCAATCTATTTATTTGTATGTATATAGCTATAGGGGATGATATAAAGTAAGGAGATGTTATTATTTAAGATATAAACAATTCTATTAATTACTCCTAAGGTAAAGGTTCACAACAAAATAGTTGATGAGAGTTACTTTGAAAACAAAAAAAGGAAAGTCATATTTTCTCAATTACAAAAAATTGTATAACTGGATCTAATATATATGAGTTGGCGATCAGAATCTATATGGATAGAATTTATAACGGGGTCTCGAAAAACAAGTAATTTCTGCTGGGCCTTTATCCTATTTTTAGGTTCATTAGGATTCTTATTGGTTGGAACTTCCAGTTATCTTGGTAGAAATGTTATATCGTTATTTCCGTCTCAGCAAATCATTTTTTTTCCACAAGGGATTGTGATGTCTTTCTATGGGATCGCAGGTCTCTTTATTAGTTGCTATTTGTGGTGCACTATTTTGTGGAATGTGGGTAGTGGTTATGATCTTTTCGACCGAAAAGAAGGAATAGTGCGTATTTTTCGTTGGGGATTTCCTGGAAAAAGTCGTCGCATCTTTTTACGATTCTTTATGAAAGATATTCAGTCAATCAGAATAGAAGTTAAAGAAGGTGTTTCTGCTCGGCGTGTCCTTTATATGGAAATTCGAGGTCAAGGGGCTATTCCTTTAATTCGTACTGATGAGAATTTTACTACACGAGAAATTGAGCAAAAAGCTGCTGAATTGGCTTACTTCTTGCGTGTACCAATTGAAGTATTTTGAAATGAATTAATTTTAAAAGACTAAATGCTTTGGCAGTAGGAAGAAAAAACTCAAGAATTTCTTTCTTTTTTTTTTTGTCAATTGAATATTCATCTATTCTTTTATGCTCGTTTTTTTGATATATTTGATAGAAAAGGAGTTTCTTCGTCTCGAAATTAGTATTGATCGAAAAAAGGGGGACTAACATCCTGGAAACCCCAATTTTTTCTTGATTCAAGTTGGAAGTGTATTCTGAGTCTATTTCTGTATTCTTTCTAGATTCAAAGTAAAGACTCAGTATTGAATCAACAGAAAAAGAGAAAATGGATTCATAGGCTCACTACATTCTATTCGAATTAGAATAGAAACTCATGCTCGATAGAAATATTAGATCTAATAGAATCAACAAATGAGGTAGGTTCATTAACAATTCACAGATTCAAAATGGCAAAAAAGAAAGCATTCATTCCTTTTTTTTATTTTACATCTATAGTCTTTTTGCCCTGGTTGATCTCTCTCTGCTGTAATAAAAGTTTGAAAACTTGGATTACTAATTGGTGGAATACTAGACAATGCGAAACTTTTTTGAATGATATTCAAGAAAAAAGTGTTCTAGAAAAATTCATACAATTAGAGGAACTATTCCAGCTCGATGAAATGATAAAGGAATACCCAGAAACCGATTTACAACAATTTCGCCTAGGAATCCACAAAGAAACGATCCAATTCATCAAGATACACAATGAGTATCGTATCCATACAATCTTGCACTTCTCGACAAATCTAATATCTTTCGTTATTCTAAGTGGTTATTCCTTTTGGGGTAAGGAAAAGCTTTTTATTCTGAATTCTTGGGTTCAAGAATTCCTATATAATTTAAGTGATACAATTAAAGCTTTTTCGATTCTTTTATTAACTGATTTATGTATCGGATTCCATTCGCCTCACGGTTGGGAACTAATGATTGGTTATATTTACAAAGATTTTGGGTTTGCTCATTATGAGCAAATTTTATCTGGTCTAGTTTCTACCTTTCCAGTCATTCTTGATACAATTTTTAAATATTGGATCTTTCGTTATTTAAATCGTGTATCTCCGTCACTTGTAGTGATTTATCATGCAATAAACGACTAAAAAATGATTCACTGATCCAATTTTAATCTTTCGTACCTTATACATCATAACCAAATCAAAGTCGTATTTACTTTACTCTTTTTACCCATGAGGGATTCCTTGTATATTTATATTTCAACACAAAAGATTTTTTTTTCAGTAAATAGTAAATGTAAATAGCAGAATTGTGGCTAGGGAAGTATATTATTGACCTACCTAACTTTATTGTAGAAATTTTCGGGATAAATGATTGGACCATGCAAACTAGAAATACCTTTTCTTGGATAAGGGAAGAGATTACTCGCTCCATATCTGTCTCACTCATGATATATATAATAACTTGGGCATCCATTTCAAGTGCATATCCGATTTTTGCCCAGCAGAATTATGAAAATCCACGAGAGGCAACTGGGCGTATTGTATGTGCCAATTGCCATTTAGCTAATAAGCCCGTGGATATTGAGGTTCCACAAACGGTACTTCCTGATACTGTATTTGAAGCAGTTGTTAAAATTCCTTATGATATGCAACTAAAACAAGTTCTAGCTAATGGGAAAAAAGGAGCTTTGAATGTGGGAGCTGTGCTTATTTTACCGGAGGGATTTGAATTAGCCCCCCCCGATCGTATTTCACCCGAGATGAAAGAAAAGATAGGAAATCTGTCTTTTCAGAATTATCGCCCCAATAAAAAAAATATTCTTGTAATAGGTCCTGTTCCTGGTCAAAAATATAGTGAAATAACCTTTCCTATTGTTGCCCCTGACCCTGCTACTAATAAAGATGTTCACTTCTTAAAATATCCTATATACGTAGGTGGAAACAGGGGAAGGGGTCAGATTTATCCTGATGGTAGCAAAAGTAACAATACAGTTTATAATGCTACGGCAGGAGGGATAATAAGCAAAATTTTACGAAAAGAAAAAGGGGGATACGAAATAACCATAGTGGATGCATCGAATGGACGCGAAGTGATTGATATTATCCCTCGAGGCCTAGAACTTCTTGTTTCAGAGGGCGAATCCATTAAACTCGATCAACCATTAACGAGTAATCCTAATGTGGGTGGATTTGGTCAGGGGGATGCGGAAATAGTACTTCAAGATCCATTACGTGTCCAAGGCCTTTTGTTCTTCTTAGGCTCGGTTGTTTTGGCACAAATCTTTTTGGTTCTTAAAAAGAAACAGTTTGAGAAGGTTCAATTATCCGAAATGAATTTTTAGATCTGTCTATTTAGCTTTATCAAATTCGTAAAAAAGAACAAAAAAATTATGAAAAGCCTTTTGCCTCTCTTTAGATTTTCTATTCCTTTTCGACCAGATGTCAGGAATTA